TTAAAAATAAGCTAAAATAAGCTTTTGGACTCATACTTCAAATATAAAGGAAATCCCTTTTTTTTAAACTAATAAAGTGCCTGATTAAAGGATTATTCTGATAGAATAAATTATGTAATTTTTTACCTTTATTATATTTTATAGAATTAAACTATATCTAACAATTTCAAAAATTATAGTGCATCTTACACTAAAATATAATTTTTTTTTAATATGAATAAATTTCACCTTAGAATTTATAATTCTTATTTTTAATTATCTTTATACCCAATTTTAATAAAATATTTTTCTTATTTATTTTATTTTTTAGAACATTAGTTTCCATTTCTGCTAATTCATGATTAGGTTGTTGAATTGGATTAGAAATTAATTTAATAAGCTTCATCCCCCTTATTACTACCCCCAGTAATCTCTTAAACTCAGAAGCTTCTTTAAAATATTTTTTAACTCAATCAATTGCCTCAATCAATTTTTTATTTTTTATTTTACTAAGATTATTTTCTATAAAAAATTTTTTTTTTAATAATTTTTTTTCCATTATTATCAATTCCTCTTTACTTATAAAAATAGGCTCAGTCCCATTTCATTTTTGATTCCCTAATATTATAGAAGGTCTTTCTTGAATTAATTGTTTTATTTTAATAACCTGACAAAAAATTTCACCAATAATTCTTTTATCTTATTACTTTAACTTAAATTTTTTATATTTTATTATAATTTTTAATGTTTTAATTGGGGCTATTAGAAGTTTTAACCAAATTTCTTTACGTAAATTAATAGCTTTTTCCTCAATTAATAATTTAGGGTGATTAATCTCATCCATAGTTATTAGTGAAAATTTATGATTAATTTATTTTATTTTTTATTCAATTTTTTCATTTATTATATGTTTTTTATTTTATATTATTAATATTTTTTTTATTAATCAATTATTTTTTTTTAATATAAATTTTTTAATTAAAATTTCTATTATAATCAATTTTTTATCTTTAGGAGGTTTACCTCCTTTTTTAGGATTTTTTCCTAAATGAATTATTATTAATTATTTAATAAACAATAATTTTTTTATTATTTCATTTTTATTTATTATATCAAGTTTAATTTTATTATTTATTTATATTCGTATTATTTACTCCTCTTTATTATTCTTTTCTTTTAAATTAAAATGATTTAAAATTTTTATTAAAAATAATTTTTTAATTTACATTTATTTTTTTAATTTTATTTCCTTATTAGGCATAATCATTAGAATTTTTTTTTTTTAAGGTTTTAAGTTAAATAAACTAATAATCTTCAAAATTGTATATAAAGAAATTTCTTTAAGCCTTAGTATTTCCTACACCTTAAAATTTGCAATTTTACATCATTATTGAATATAAGACCCTATAAATAATAAAAGAGATTATTTCTCGTTAATAAATTTACAATTTATCGCTTTAACTCAGCCATTTTATTAAGCGAAAATGACTTTTTTCAACAAATCATAAGGATATTGGAACTTTATATTTTATTTTTGGAATTTGAGCAGGAATAGTTGGAACCTCTTTAAGTTTATTAATCCGAACAGAATTAGGAAATCCAGGATCATTAATTGGAGATGACCAAATTTATAATACTATTGTAACTGCCCATGCTTTTATTATAATCTTTTTTATAGTAATACCTATTATAATTGGAGGATTTGGAAACTGATTAGTTCCTCTAATAATTGGAGCCCCTGATATAGCTTTCCCTCGAATAAACAATATAAGATTTTGACTCCTCCCCCCTTCTTTAATTTTACTAATTTCAAGTAGAATTGTCGAAAATGGAGCCGGAACTGGATGAACGGTTTACCCCCCCCTTTCATCAAATATTGCTCATAGAGGATCTTCAGTTGACTTAGCTATTTTTTCCTTACATTTAGCTGGTATCTCTTCAATTTTAGGTGCAATTAATTTTATTACAACTATTATTAATATACGAGTTAATTGTATATCCTTCGATCAAATACCCTTATTTGTTTGATCTGTTGGTATTACAGCTATTCTTTTATTATTGTCTTTGCCTGTTCTAGCTGGAGCCATTACAATACTTTTAACTGATCGTAATTTAAATACTTCATTTTTTGACCCTGCTGGAGGAGGTGATCCTATTCTCTACCAACATTTATTCTGATTTTTTGGACATCCAGAAGTTTATATTTTAATTCTCCCCGGATTTGGAATAATTTCTCATATAATTTCTCAAGAAAGAGGAAAAAAAGAAACTTTTGGTTATTTAGGAATAATTTATGCTATAATAGCAATTGGTCTTTTAGGATTTATTGTCTGAGCTCATCACATATTTACTGTAGGAATAGATATTGATACTCGAGCTTATTTCACTTCAGCCACTATAATTATTGCAGTGCCAACAGGAATTAAAATTTTTAGTTGATTAGCAACTCTTCATGGAACTCAAATTAATTATAGTCCTTCAATATTATGAAGATTAGGATTTATTTTCTTATTTACAGTCGGAGGATTAACAGGAGTAATTCTAGCTAATTCATCAATTGATATTACCCTACATGATACTTATTATGTAGTAGCTCATTTTCATTATGTTTTATCTATAGGAGCTGTATTTGCTATTTTTGGGGGTTTTATTCACTGATATTCATTATTTACAGGATTAATTATAAATCCTTACTTATTAAAAATTCAATTCATTTCTATATTTATTGGAGTTAATTTAACTTTTTTCCCACAACATTTCTTAGGTCTAGCAGGAATACCTCGTCGTTATTCAGATTACCCTGATAGTTTTATTTCTTGAAATATTATTTCCTCATTTGGCTCTTATATTTCCTTATTCTCAATAATTATAATAGTAATTATTATTTGAGAATCAATAATTAATAAACGATTAATCTTATTCTCATTAAATATATCCTCCTCTATTGAATGATATCAAAATTTACCTCCAGCTGAACATTCATATAATGAATTACCTATTTTATGTAATTTCTAATATGGCAGATTACATGTAATGGATTTAAGCCCCATTTATAAAGGATTATCCTTTTTTTAGAATATGGCAACATGATCTAATCTTAACTACCAAAATAGAGCTTCACCTTTAATAGAACAAATTATTTTCTTTCATGATCATACCATAATTATTTTAATTATAATTACAATTTTAGTATCTTATTTAATAATTAGTTTATTTTTTAATAAATTTATTAATCGATTTTTATTAGAAGAACAAATAATTGAATTAATTTGAACTATTTTACCTGCTATCACTCTTATTTTTATTGCTTTACCCTCATTACGACTTTTATACCTATTAGATGAACTTAATAACCCACTAATTACATTAAAATCTATTGGCCATCAATGATATTGAAGTTACGAATATTCAGACTTTAATAATGTTGAATTTAATTCATACATAATTAACCCCTCTTCTAATAATCCTGCTAATTTTCGTCTATTAGATGTCGATAATCGAATTGTATTACCAATAAATAATCAAATTCGTATTTTAATCACAGCTACTGATGTTATTCATTCTTGAACTATTCCCTCCCTAAGTGTAAAAGTTGATGCTAACCCTGGTCGTTTAAACCAAACAAGATTTTTTATCAACCGTCCAGGAATTTTTTATGGACAATGTTCAGAAATTTGTGGAGCTAATCATAGTTTTATACCTATTGTAATTGAAAGAATTTCAATTAAAAACTTTATTAATTGAATTAATAATTATTCGTCATTAGATGACTGAAAGCAAGTAATGGTCTCTTAAACCTTCACATAGTAAATTAGCAACTACTTCTAATGAAAGAATTAGTTAATTTATAACATAAATATGTCAAATTTAAATTATTACTTTTATGGTGATATTCTTTTATCCCTCAAATAATACCTATTAATTGAATTATTTCATTTAATTTTTTTTTAATAATTTTTATTATTTTTAATATTATAAATTATTTCATTTTTAATTATAAAAATTTTAATAATAATAATAAAATTAAGCTAAAAAAAAATAATTTTTTCTGAAAATGATAAATAACCTATTTTCAATTTTTGATCCTATAACTAATATTTTTAATTTATCGTTTAATTGAATAAGAACTTTTATTGGATTAATATTTATCCCTTATTCTTTTTGATTAATTCCTAACCGTCATTTTATTTTATGAAATTTTATTTCCACTAAATTACATGAAGAATTTAAAACTTTATTAGGACCTAATAGATATAATGGATCAACTTTTATTTTTATTTCTTTATTTTTTTTTATTTTATTTAACAATTTTATAGGGTTATTCCCCTACATTTTTACTAGAACTAGACATTTAAATATTTCCCTAACTTTATCATTAACATTATGATTAAGATTTATGATATATGGATGAATCAATAATACCCACCATATATTTATCCACATAATCCCCCAAGGAACACCAACTATTTTAATACCTTTCATAGTGTTAATTGAAACAATTAGAAATATTATCCGCCCAGGAACTCTAGCTATTCGATTAACAGCTAATATAATTGCAGGTCATTTATTATTAACTTTATTAAGAAATACTGGAATTAATATACCTAATTACCTTTTAATTATATTAATTTTAATTCAAATTATGCTATTAACCTTAGAATCTGCTGTTGCAATTATCCAATCTTATGTTATTACTGTTTTAAGCACTCTTTACTCTAGTGAAGTTAATTAATAAATGAACCTTAAACATAATCATCCATATCATTTAGTGGATTATAGTCCCTGACCTTTAACTGGAGCTATGGGAGTAATAACCTTAGTTACAGGATTAGTGAAATGATTTCATAATTTTAGATTAAATTTATTCATGTTAGGATATATTATTATTTTATTAACAATATATCAATGATGACGAGATATTTGTCGTGAAAGAACTTATCAAGGAAATCATACAATATTAGTAGTTAAAGGTCTTCGATGAGGAATAATTTTATTTATTATCTCAGAAATTTTTTTTTTTATTTCATTTTTTTGGGCATTTTTTCATAGAAGTTTATCCCCTAATATTGAAATTGGATCTATGTGACCCCCTATAAATATTATCCCATTTAATCCTTTCCAAATTCCACTACTAAATACTATTATCTTAATTACCTCAGGAATTACTGTAACATGAGCCCATCATGCATTAATAGAAAATAATTTAACTCAAACTTCCCAAAGTTTAATTATTACTATTTTATTAGGAATTTATTTTACAATTCTTCAAGCTTATGAATACATCGAGGCCCCATTTACAATCGCCGATAGAATTTATGGATCAACATTTTTTATAGCAACAGGATTCCACGGTATTCATGTTATTATTGGAACTATTTTTTTATTAACTTGCTTTATTCGCCATTTTAATATACATTTTTCAAATAATCATCATTTTGGATTTGAAGCAGCAGCTTGATATTGACACTTTGTTGATGTAGTTTGACTTTTTCTTTATATTTCTATTTACTGATGAGGAAATTAATTATTTATATAATATATTTAGTATATTTGACTTCCAATCAAAAAGTTTAATTTATTATTAATATAAATAATTAATATAATAATAATAATATCTCTTATCATAATTATTATCTCCAATATTTTTATATTTATCTCCTTTATCATCTCAAAAAAATCCTTTTTAGATCGAGAAAAATGTTCCCCTTTTGAATGTGGATTTGACCCTAAATCTTTATCTCGAATCCCATTTTCTTTACATTTTTTTTTAATTACAGTAATTTTTTTAATTTTTGATGTAGAAATTGCTTTAATTTTTCCTATAATCCCTACTTTTTTTTTAGTTAATTTTATTACCTGATTTAAAATTAACTTTTTCTTCATTACAATTTTATTATTAGGACTTTATCATGAATGAAATAATAATATATTAAATTGAACAAATTAAGGATTATAGTTTATTAAAACATTTGATTTGCATTCAAATATTATTGAATTATTCAATTTATCTTAAATAAGAAGCAATTTGCATTTAATTTCGACTTAAAAGATAGGGTTTATAGCCCCTTATTTATTTAATTGAAACCAAAAAGAGGTATATCACTGTTAATGATAAAATTGAATTTAATTCCAATTAGAAATATATATATATATATATAATTAAGCTGCTAACTTAATTTATAGTGAATAAAATCATTAATATTTCTATTTATATAGTTTAAAATAAAACTTTACATTTTCATTGTAAAAATAAAAAAATTTTTTTTATAAATATTTAAAGATTTTTTTCAATCACCTTAATATCTTCAATATTAAACTCTAATTAAGCTATTTAAATAAATTATAATTAAAATAATATAAATTATTATTCATAATATAAATCTAAATAAATAAATTTTAAAATTATTTATTTGATAAATAGTACTAATTAAAGAATAATGTTTAATAATTTTATATATTCCTTGACCTCTATAAATTTCTCTTCAACCTATATCAATATCCTTAATTAAAACTTGACTAAATTTTAAAAAATAATAATTTAAACCATAAGTAGATAATCTAGGTAAAAATCATATAACTGTTAAAAATCTTCTCAAATTATAAAATATTAAATATTTATTTATAGAATAAATATTTATACTTCTAATTAATCAACCTATCAATATCCCAATAATACTTACATAAATAACTATTATTTTCAAAGAAATCGGTAAATAAATTATATAAGGATAACAAAAAATTAACCAACTCAAAAATCTACCAGAAATTAATCTTATAAATAATAAAATAAATATACTTTTTAATATAACATAATCTTCATCATATAAATTATAAACTACCAATAAATTATATTCACTAATTATTAAATATATTAATAAACGAATAGTATAAAATATAGTTAAACCTGTAGAAAAATAATATAAATAAAAAATTAATAAATTTAAATTACTTATTATTACTATCTCCAAAATTATATCCTTAGAATAAAATCCAGCTAAAAACGGAATCCCACATAATGCTAAATTTGAAATATTTAAACATAAAGAAGTTAAAGGAATATAAAATCTAATTCCACCTATTAAACGAATATCTTGATTATTATTTATTATATGAATAATTACCCCTGCACATATAAATAATAAAGCTTTAAATATAGCATGAGTTAATAAATGAAAAAAAGCTAAATCTCCTATTCCTATACTTAAAATTCTTATTATTAAACCTAATTGACTTAAAGTAGATAAAGCAATAATTTTCTTTAAATCAAACTCATAATTTGCACAAATACCAGCTATTATTATAGTTAAACCAGAAAATAATATTAAAAACTTTAAAAAAAATATTTCAATTAAAACACTATTAAATCGAATTAATAAATAAACTCCAGCAGTAACTAAAGTCGATGAATGAACTAGGGCAGAAACTGGAGTAGGAGCAGCTATAGCTGCAGGTAATCAAGAACTAAAAGGAATTTGAGCTCTTTTAGTTATAGCCGCAATAATTACTAATATTCTAATAACTTTTATAGAAAAATCATTAGATATAAAATTTAAATAAAAAATATAATTTCATCTACCATAATTTAATATTCAAGAAACTAATATTAAAATTATAACATCACCAATTCGATTTGATAAAGCTGTTAATATTCCAGCATTATAAGATTTAATATTTTGATAATAAATTACTAAACAATAAGAAACTAAACCCAACCCATCTCATCCTAAAAAAATTCTAATCATATTTGGTCTAATAATTAATAAAATTATAGAAAATACAAATAATACCACCAAAATAATAAATCGATTAAAATTTAACTCAGAATTTATATAACTTTTTCTATAAAAAATTACCGAAGAAGAAATTAAAAAAACAAATATTATAAATAATAAAGATATTCAATCTAATAAAATAGAAAAAACAATATTTACTGAATTAAAAGAAATAATTTCCCACTCTAAAAAAATAATTATATTATTTAAAATAAAATAAATTATCATAAAAAAATTTAATAACATAAAAAAAAAAAAAAAAAATCTAATAAAATAAGTATTAAATTTATTAATAATTTAAAATGATATTTTAATCATATTTTTGACCCCACAAATCAATATTTTTTTTAAATTATTTAAATAAAATCAAATTATTCTATAATCAATTTTTATAATTAAAATATTTAAAGGTAATCAATGCAATATTAATATTAAATATTCTCGAGAAGTCCCCACATAAAATCTATAAATTCCTAAATTATATTTACCATGTTGAGTATACGAATATAAGTATAATCTATACCCAGCTCTAAAAAATGAAATAAATATTAATATAATTATTCTTATTAAAGACCAACTTATTAAACTATTAATTAAACTAATTTCACCTATTAAGTTTAAAGAAGGTGGGGCAGCCATATTTGAAGATATTATTAAAAATCACCACAATCTTATAGAAGGTATAAAATTTATTATTCCTTTATTAATAAATAAACTTCGTCTATTTAATCGTTCATAATTCATATTTGACAAACAAAATATTCCGGAAGAACATAATCCATGTCCAATTATCAAAATGTAAGAACCTATATAACCTCAATAATTTATTGTTATAATTCCCCCAACTACAACTCTTATATGAGCAACTGAAGAATAAGCAATTAAAGATTTTATATCAATTTGACAAAAACATTTTAATCTAATATAAAATCCACCTACCAATCTAATTACTACTCAAACATATCTTATTTTTAAATTAATTTTCTGCAAAATAACTATAATTCGTAAAAGACCATATCCCCCTAATTTTAACATAATTGCAGCTAAAATTATCGAACCAGAAATTGGAGCTTCTACATGAGCTTTAGGAAGTCATAAATGAACAAAATATATAGGTATTTTTACTAAAAAAGCTATAATTAAACATAAATATAATATTAATAAATTATAATCATAAAATTTTAAAAAATAAATTATTATATAATTTATATTTTTATAAATATAAAAAATTCCCATTAATATAGGTAAAGAAGCAAATAAAGTATAAAATAATAAATATATACTTGCCTGAATTCGTTCAGGCTGATAGCCTCAACCAATAATTAATATTAAGGTTGGAATTAATCTTCTCTCAAAAAATAAATAAAATAAAAATAAATTTATTATTCTAAAAGTTAAATATAATATAATTATTAAAAAAATAATATTAAATAAAAATAAATTTGAATAAAAATTACTCTTATATAATCTTTCTCTCGCTATTACTATTAATCTTGTAACTCAAATTCTTAACAAAATTAACCCATAAGAAATTATATCATAACCTAATATATAACTTAAATTACAAAAATTTATAATATTTACAGTAGAATTTATAAATATTATCATTATAAATATTAACACTATTTGAACCAATCAAAATATATTATTTTTAAAACATAAAAGAATTATAAAAATTATTATTATTAAAAATTTTATCATTAAATTAAATTAAAACTTTGAAAATAATCATTCCCATGAGTTCGAATTATTGAAACTAAAATCGACAATCCTAATGCCCCCTCACAAACGGAAAAAACTAATAATACTATTAATAAATATAAATTATACTTAATTATTATTAAATATAATAATATTAAAAAAAAAATTCTTAATACTATAAATTCTAATCTTAATAACATAATTAATAAATGTTTATGTTTAGAAACAAAAATTATATTCCCAAATAAAAATATAATAACAATAATTAATCTTATATTTAACATTTATATTTATTTTAATAAGTTTTTATAGTTTAAAAAAAACTTTGGTTTTGTAAATCAAAAATAAGAATTTTCTTTAAAAACTTCAAAGAAAAAGATTTTCTTTATCTATAATCTCCAAAATTATTATTTTTATAAACTATTCTTTGATATTTTAAAAATATTTTTATCGATTCTTATAATTTCTATTTCAACTTTATTATACTTTATTAATCATCCTTTTTCAATAGGGTTATTAATTTTAATTCAAACCTTTATTATTTGTTTATTATCAGGAATATTAATTAATACTTATTGATTTTCTTATATTCTTTTTCTAATTTTATTAGGAGGCTTATTAGTTTTATTTATTTATGTTTCTAGAGTAGCTTCAAATGAATTATTCAAAATTAAATTTTCCATTAAAATTTCTTTTATCTACATTTTATTTATTATATTTCTTAGAATTTTTATAAAAAATAATCTAACTTGAATAAATTTTTCATTTAATGATGAAATAATTAATTTTTTTTATTCAAACTTATTTTTTAATAATGAATATAATTTTAGTCTTTCCAAATTATATAATAAACAAAATTACTTTCTAATAATAATAATAATTATTTATTTATTTTTTACTTTAATTGTAATTGTAAAAATTACCAATATCTTTTTTGGACCATTACGACCATTTAATAATTAATGATAAATCAATTTAAACCTATTCGAAAAAATCATCCATTAATTAAAATTATTAATGAATCTTTAATTGATTTACCCACCCCTTCAAATATCTCATCATGATGAAATTTTGGGTCTTTATTAGCTTTATGTTTAATAATTCAAATTTTAACAGGATTATTTTTAACTATATACTACACAGCTAATATTGAATTAGCATTTTTTAGAGTAAATTACATTTGCCGAAATATTAATTATGGTTGATTAATCCGAACCTTACATGCTAATGGAGCATCTTTTTTTTTTATTTGTATTTACTTTCATATTGGACGAGGAATTTATTATGAATCATTTAATTTAAAAATAACCTGAATAATTGGAGTAATTATTTTATTTTTATTAATAGCTACAGCTTTTATGGGATATGTTCTTCCCTGAGGACAAATATCATTTTGAGGAGCCACAGTAATCACCAATCTATTATCTGCAATCCCTTACTTAGGAACAATATTAGTTAATTGAATTTGAGGAGGATTTGCAGTAGATAACGCAACTTTAACTCGATTCTATACATTTCATTTTTTATTTCCCTTTATTATTTTAATATTAACTATAATTCATTTGTTATTTCTTCATCAATCAGGATCTAATAACCCCTTAGGTATAAATAGTAATTTAGATAAAATTCCTTTTCATCCATTTTTTACTTTTAAAGATCTAATTGGATTTATTATTATAATTTCAATTTTAACAATTCTCTCTATTATTAATCCTTACTTATTGGGGGATCCTGATAATTTTATCCCAGCTAATCCTTTAGTTACCCCCATTCATATTCAACCCGAATGATATTTTTTATTTGCATATGCTATTCTTCGATCTATCCCTAATAAATTAGGAGGTGTAATTGCCCTAATTATATCTATTTTAATTTTAATTATTTTACCATTTACCTTTAATAAAAAAATTCAAGGTATTCAATTTTACCCTATAAATCAAATTTTATTTTGATCTTTAATCTCCACAATTATTTTATTAACTTGAATTGGAGCACGATCTGTTGAAGCCCCATTTATTATTACAGGACAAATTCTTACATTAATTTATTTTTCTTATTTTATTATTAACCCAATAACAAATAAATTTTGAGATAAATTAATTTTTAATTAATTTAATTAATGAGCTTGTATATTAAGCATTTGTTTTGAAAACTTAAAAAAGAATAATTATTCTATTAATTTATACTAAATTTATTTTATATATTAAAATCATCTTTAACCCCATAAAAAATAATATATAATTTAAAGACAAAGGTAAATATCTTTTTCAACATAAATATATTAATTTATCATAACGATAACGAGGTAAAGTTCCACGAACTCAAATAAAAAAAAAAGATAAAAATACTAATTTAAAATAAAATATTAAATTTAATTCATAACCCCCCATATAAATAATTACAAATATCAAACTTATAAATAAAATTATTGAATACTCAGCTAAAAAAATTAAAGCAAATCCACCTCTTCTATATTCAATATTAAACCCCGAAACTAATTCACTTTCCCCCTCAGCAAAATCAAATGGAGTTCGATTTGTCTCAGCTATTAACGATGATAAAAAACATATTCTTAAAGGTATTATTATTATAAAAAATCAAACTATATATTGATATTCATTAAATTTTAATATATTAAAATCTATAATTAAAATAATTCTAGATATTAAAATTAATGATAATCTAACCTCATAAGAAATCGTTTGAGCTACTGCCCGTAAACCTCCTAATAAAGAATAATTTCTATTCGAAGATCAACCCGAAATTAATAATATATAAACCCCAACTCTTATACAACAAAAAAAAAATAATAAACCTAAATTAAAATTAATTATATTAAATATATAAGGTATTATTATTCAAATAATTAAAGATAAAATAAATCTTATAATAGGAGAAAAATAAAAAGAAAAATAATTAGAATAATTTAAATATACCTGTTCCTTAGAAAATAATTTAATAGCATCACAAAATGGCTGTAATAAACCTAATATTCCTATTTTATTAGGACCTTTACGAATTTGAATATAACCTAAAATTTTTCGTTCTAATAAAGTTAAAAAAGCTACACCAATTAAAACCCCAATTAATAAAATTAAAACCCCAATAAAAGTATTATATAAATCAAGTATTATCATATACTATTTATATAATTTAATTATACATTAATGACTTCTAAAATCACCACACTTTTCTGCCAAAATAGTATAATTAATTACTAATTATTATATTACTAATATTCTTCAAATTTTAATTATTAAAAATATTTGATCCTTTCGTACTAAAATATTCTATTAATTTAAAGATAGAAACCAACCTGGCTTACACCGGTTTGAACTCAGATCATGTAAGATTTTAATGATCGAACAGATCAAAATTTTAAACTTTTGCATTTAAATTTTATCTTAATCCAACATCGAGGTCGCAAACTTTTTTTTTTATTTGTACTAAAAAAAAATATTACGCTGTTATCCCTAAGGTAATTTTTTCTTTTAATCATAATAAATGGATCAACTTAATCACTTATTTATGTTAATTAAATAAAAAAAGTTATTTTAATTTCTCTATCACCCCAACAAAATATAAATATTACTTTTAATTTTTAATTATAAATATAATCTTAAATAATTTCAATATAAAACTCTATAGGGTCTTCTCGTCTTTTAAATTTATCTTAGCTTTTTAACTAAAAAATTAAATTCTACCATTAAATTAGAGACAGTTCATATTTCATCAAATCTTTCATACAAGTCTTCAATTAAAAGACTATTGATTATGCTACCTTTGTACAGTCAATATACTGCAGCCCTTTAATAAATTATCAGTGGGCAGATTAGACTTTAAATTATTAACTAAAAGACATGTTTTTGTTAAACAAGTGAATATAAATTTTTGCCGAATTCCTTTTACTTAATTATACATAATTAAATTTTTTTTTATTACATTATACTAATTTTATCATTATTACTAATTTTTTTTTTATAAAAATTATTATTTCTTATAAAATTAAATTTTATATTAAATTTTATTATTTATAAAATTATTGATAATAAATTATAATTTATAAACAATATAAATTTTAAAAATTTTATTTTAAATTTTATTTATTATAAATTTTTATATAAAAGCTTATCCCTTTACATATTTAATTTCAAATATTTTAATTTTAAACAAATTAAAAATAAAATTTTTTAAATTTTAAATTAAATTTTTTTCTAAAATAACTAGATATATTTAAAAACGATTAACATTTCATTTCAAATTAATTATTTAAAATAATTTTCCCACATTAACTTTTTTAATTAATTAACTCCTTTAAATTCGAGATTTTTTTTAAAAAAAAATATTTTTTAATAAACTCTGATACCCAAGATACACCAAATTAAAACTACTTTTTTATTAATTCATTTTCACTTATTTCAAATTTCTTTTTCAATACTAATTTATTATAAAATAATTTATTTTTTTTAAAAAATATACTTTAATACCCCCCAATATTAAAAATTTTTTTATTATTTTTATTTTATTAATTTCCCCCCTCAAATTAATTAATTATCTTAATTTCTTTTCAATGTAAATGAAATACTTAACAAGCTCTAATTTGTTCATTCTAGAAACACTTTCCAGTACCTCTACTTTGTTACGACTTATTTCAATTTTTAAATGAAAGTGACGGGCAATATGTACATATTTCAATTTTTAATCATTTTAATAAATTAATTAAAATTACATTTAAATCCACCTTCAATTAAATATTTAATTTTTTTTTCCGTTTAAATAAATTTATTGTAATCCATCTTAAACTTAATTATAATCTGCATCTTGATCTGAATTAAATTTTATTTTAAATTTTTAAATATTATTTTTATTTAAAAATATTTTTTTAACAATGATATACAAAATTATAAATTAAGTAAATTTATTCGTGGATTATCAATTACTAGACAGATTCCTCTAAATGAACTAAAATACCGCCATATTATTTAAGTTTCAATAATATATTATCTACTATTTTAGTATTTTCAATTAAATTTTTAATAATAGGGTATCTAATCCTAGTTTATAATAAAATTTAATAAATCATAATTTTTAAATAATTTTTACTTAAATTAAAATTTCACTTAATAATTTAACATTTAATTTAATATTTTATTATTTATTTTAAACTGAAATAATTTAATTTAAATTTTGTTTAACCGCAACTGCTGGCACAAAATTAGTTATTAATTTAAATATTACTAAATCTTAATCTCTTAAATTTTTAATTTTAATTACTGTTTAAGTTAATAATTAATCATTATTAAAATAATTAAAATTTAATACTAAAATTTACATGTAAAATAAATTTATAATAAATTATTATAAATATAAAAAATTATCTATTCACTTCATTTTTTACATAGATTTTTTTTTTTTTTTTTTTACGTTATATATTTAATAGACATTAATAAATTTTTAATATTTCTCTTATTTTTTTTCTAGTAATATTATTATAAAAATTAATTTAATTATAAATCAATTGTAATTCTAATTAAATGAATATATATTATAAAAGTATATTTTAATTAAAAGAAAATTTAATATATTATTATATATATATATATATTAAAAATTTAATTAATTATTTATATTTTTATAATGTAAATATTTAATATAGTAATTTATGCGTGGAAGTATATAAGTGTAAAAAAATCTATGGTTTATTTTTTACGTATAAATAAAAAAAAAATTGTGAAATTTTAAAAATTTTTTTTTAATTTTTGATTTTTTTTTTTTAAAAAATTTTTTTTTTTAAAAAAATTTTTTTTTTTTAAAAAAAATTTTTTCTTTTAAAAAAAATTTTAAC